GACCATATCGTGGAACAATAAAAAAATTGTATTCACATACAACCATAAATGGTTTAATCCCTTCTACGGATCCGGAAAATCCCATGGAAATCCATTGGATAAATAAGATTTATGGACTACTTACTAATAATTCCAATTTTTCTATAAAATTGGCAGATCAAAAGAATCCGCTTGATAGGGAATCATTACTGAATTCTATTGATAAATCCTTATCTTCAATCAATGAATTTCGTTTTGAACCCACACCGAGTTTTCATTTGCAAAAATATTCTTTATTGACAGAAGAAACAAGAATGGAGTTAGAAACTCGAGCAAAATCTTTGAAATTTCTATTCGATGTAATTACAACTGATCCAAATGATCAAACAACTAGCAAAAAATCGATTGTAATAGACGAAATCTGTAAAAAGGTTTCTCGATGGTCGTACAAATTGAGTGATGATTTGGAGGAAGAGGAGGAAGAAAATGAGGAAGAACCCATAGAAGATCCAGAAATTCGTTCAAGAAAAGCCAAACGAGTAGTAATTTATACTGATAATGATCAGAATACCAATTCTATTGCTACTACAAATAATCTTAATCCAGATACTAATGATCAAGCGGAAGAGGTGGCTTTAATACGTTACTCGCAACAATCTGATTATCGTCGGGATATAATAAAAGGATCCATGCGTGCTCAAAGACGTAAAACAGTTATTTGGGAAATGTTTCAAGCAAATGCGCATTCCCCACTTTTCTTAGATCGAATAGACAAAACATTTTTTTTTTCTTCTTTTGATATCTATGAAATGATGAATCGAATTTTTAGGGATTCGGTCGAGAGAGAACCAGAATTGGAAATTTCATATTTGGAAGAGGAAGAGATAAGGGAAAGGGAGAAAAAAAACGAGGAGAAAAAAGAGGAAAATGAACGTATAGCAATATCAGAAACTTGGGATAGCATTATATTTGCTCAAACAATAAGAGGTTTAATGTTAGTAACCCAATCTTTTCTTAGAAAATACATTGTAATACCTTCATTGATAATAGCTAAAAATATGGGCCGTATGTTATTATTCCAATTCCCCGAATGGTATGAGGATTTGAAAGACTGGAATAGAGAAATGCATGTTAAATGCACCTATAATGGTGTTCAATTATCAGAAACAGAATTTCCCAAAGATTGGTTAACAGACGGTATTCAGATAAAGATTCTATTTCCTTTCTCCCTGAAACCTTGGCGAAGATCAAAAATAGGATCTCATCCTACAGATCAAATGAAAAAAAAAGGAAAAAAAGAGAATTTTTGTTTTTTAACAGTTTGGGGAATGGAAACGGAACTCCCTTTTGGAAGTCCCCGAAAAAGACCTTCCTTTTTTGAACCTATTTATAAAGAACTTGAAAAAAAAATAAGAAAAGCGAAAAAAAAAATTTTTATACTTCTAAAAGTTGCAAAAGAAAAAACAAGATGGATCACCAAAATAGTTCCTATTTTAAAACAAATAATGAAGGAAGTTGAAAAAGTGAAGGAAGTTGAAAAAGTAAACCCAATTTTAGGATTTGAATTGGGCAAGATGAAAATATTAAAACCGGCTGAGAATAGAAAAGATTCAAAAATCAATAATACGATGATTCGTGAATCGACCATTCAAATCCAATCTATGAATTGGACAAATTATTCACTCATAGAAAAAAAAATGAACGATCTTTCCGATAGAACAATCACAATCAGGAATCAAATAGAAGAAATCACAAAAGACAAGAAAAAAGTAGTTCTAACTTGTGATGATCAAAGAGGGGAATCAGAGAAACATATTGGACAGGTATTCAAAAGACAAAATATCCGATTAATACGTAAATCACATTATTTTATGAAATCTTTCATTGAAAATATATCTATAGATATCATGCTATGCATGATTCATATTCCCAGAATAAATTTACAACTTTTCATTGAATCAACAAAAAAAATTATCAATAAATCTATTTACAACGATGAAACAAATCAAGAAGGAATTGATGAAACAGATCAAAATACATTGAACTTTTTTTCCACTATAAAAAAGTCGTTTTCTAATACTAATCTTAATAATAATAATTCAACAATTTATTATGACTTATCTTCCTTGTCCCAAGCATATGTATTTTTTAAATTATCACAAACCCAATTACTTAACAATTATCACTTGAAATCTCTATTTCAATATCATATAACCTATCCTTTTATTAAGGATAAAATCAAGGCTTATTGTATGACACGAGAAATATTTGATTCCAAATCAAGACATAAGAAAGTTGATAAGTCTGGAATGATTGAATGGAAAAACTGGTTAAAGGGTCATTATCAATACAATTTATCTCAGACCAAATGGGTTCGATTAGTACCACAAAAATGGCGAAATCTAATTTGTACGATTCGAAAAAAAGACTCACTTAAATTGGATTCATATAAAAAAGAAAAAGACCAATTAATAAATTACGTGAAACAAAATTACTATGCAGTGGATTCATTGAAAAGTAAAAAAGACAAATTAAAAAAACCCTACCGATATGATCTTTTATCACATGAATATCTTAATTATGGGTATAAGAAGGACTTATATATTTCTGGGTCAAGATTACAAGTAAACAGGGGTCAAAAAATTCCATATAATTTCAATACACTAAAACCCGAATCGTTTTATGTATTGGTAAGTATAGCAATTAGTGATTATCGAGAAGAAGGATATATTATTGATACACATAAAAATCTAGATAGAAAATATTTTGATTGTCGAATTCTCTGTTTTTGTCTTAGAAAAAATATTGATATTGAGACCTGGGTCAATACACATATCTGTACCAAAATTGCTAAAAATACTAAGACTTACAAAAAAATTAAAAATAAAGTGAAAAATAAAGAGATTTTTTCTCTTACGATTGATCACGAAATCAATCAATCCAATAAAAAAAAACACTTTTTTGATTGGATGGGAATGAATCAAGAAAGAGTTTATCGTACCGTAGCAAATCTAGAACCTTGGTTCTTCCCAGAATTTGTGCTACTTTTTGATACATATAAGATTAAACCATGGATTATACCAATAAAATTACTTCTTTTCAATTTTTCTATTTATGAAAATAAACGTCAAAGTAAAAACATCAACGTAAATAAAAAAAAATATCTTAAATTGGAAAATTCCAACCAACAAAAAAACGAACAAGAGGCCCAAGTAAATCTTGGAGCCGATCTACGAAAAGAAAACAAAAAAAAATCTATAGAAGAAGATTACACGAGATCAGACATTAAAAAAGGTAAAAAGAAAAAACAATCAAAGAAAGGCAAGGAAGCGGAACTCGATTTTTTCCTGAAAAAATATTTCCTTTTTCAATTAAGATGGGATGACTCCTTGGATCAAAGAATGATCAATAATATCAAGGTATATTGTCTCTTACTTAGACTGCTAAATCCAAAGGAAATTGCTATATCCTCGATTCAAAGAGGAGAGATGCATCTGGATGTAATGCTGATTCAGAAAGATCTAGCTCTTACACAATTGATAAAAAAAGGAATATTAATTATCGAACCAATTCGTCTATCTATAAAAAGGGATGGAAAATCCATTATCTATCAAACAATAAGTATTTCGTTGGTCGAGAAGAATAAGTACCAAACTCAAACTAATAGAAAATGCATAAAAGACAAATATGTTGATACGAATTATTTTGATAAATCCAGTACGCGATATGGCAATATGGTTGTAAATGGAGACAAAAATTATTATGATTTCTTTGTTCCTGAACATATTATATCTCCTAGACGTCGTAGAGAATTGAGAATTTTAATTTGTCTCAATTCTTGTAATTGGAATTGTACGGATAGAAATCCATTATTTTGCACTGAAAACAACATAAGAAACTCTGGAAAATTTTTGAATAAGGACAAGTATCTTAATACGGATGTAAAAAAATTCATTAAATGCAAATTTTATCTTTGGCCCAATTACCGATTAGAAGATTTAGCTTGTATGAATCGTTATTGGTTTGATACCAATAATGGCAGTCGTTTCAGTATGTCAAGGATACATATGTATCCACGATTTAGAATTACTTAGATAGTATATTTTCGATATCATATCTGTATATCTATATCCCGTGAATCGCATGACATTTTCGGTATACGAAAACCGAAAGATATACGCATATGCTATATTAGATTATATTTCGGTAAATGATACTGATTTAATGGTATATCAATTCAATTGGATATCGGAATAAATAAATCAGTACAATCTTTTTAGATAGAAAGGAATTTTTGATTTCCTTAATGTAGAAAAGTATTATCCCTTTCTATCCAAATCAAATTTAAAATTTGATTTGGATAAAATAAAAAAGTAATATATGAATAAATCATGAATAAATCCAACTTTTGCTATACTAGATTAAAATAACTGACATATAATTATTATTTTTATTTTTCCTGATCGTAAAAATCCATGAAAAAGAAAGAAAAAAAGAGAATAATTTTTTTATGGTCAAAAATTCATTCATTTCAATCATTCCACAAGAAGAAAAAGACGAAAACAAGAACAAGGGTTCCGTTGAATTTCAAGTATTCAGTTTTACCAATAAGATACGGAGACTTACTTCACATTTGGAATTGCATAAAAAAGATTTTTTATCGCAAAGGGGTCTACGAAAAATTCTGGGAAAACGACAACGGTTATTAGCTTATTTGTCAAAGAAAAATAGAGTACGTTATAAGAAATTAATTGGTCAGTTGGATATTCGGGAGCCAAAAACTCGTTAATTTAATCGTTTGAATTTTTTAGTAGTATTCAATTTTTCATTTTGATGAGTCTCATTTTGAGGAATTCATGGAATAATCCATTTTCATGGAATAATGAATTAAGGAAAAAAAAGATATGACTGTACCAGTTACAAGAAAAGATCTCATGATAGTCAATATGGGTCCTCAGCACCCATCAATGCATGGTGTTCTTCGACTGATCGTTACTCTTGATGGTGAAGATGTTATTGACTGTGAACCTATATTGGGCTATTTACACAGAGGAATGGAAAAAATAGCGGAAAACCGAACAATTATACAATATCTACCTTATGTCACACGGTGGGATTATTTAGCTACTATGTTCACAGAGGCAATAACCGTAAATGCACCAGAACAATTGGAAAATGTTCAAGTACCTCAAAGAGCCAGCTACATCAGAGTGATTATGCTGGAATTGAGCCGTATAGCTTCTCATTTGTTATGGCTTGGACCTTTTATGGCGGATATTGGTGCACAAACTCCTTTTTTCTATATTTTCAGAGAAAGAGAAGTGCTATATGATCTATTCGAAGCCGCCACAGGTATGCGAATGATGCATAATTATTTCCGCATCGGAGGAGTAGCTGCTGATCTACCTTATGGATGGATAGATAAATGTTTAGATTTCTGCGATTATTCTTTAACCGGAGTTGTTGAATATGAAAAACTTATTACACGGAATCCCATTTTTTTGGAACGGGTTGAAGGAGTGGGCATTATTGGTAGAGAAGAAGCAGTAAATTGGGGTTTATCAGGACCGATGTTACGAGCTTCTGGAATTCCATGGGATCTTCGTAAAATTGATTATTATGAGTGTTACAATGAATTCGATTGGGAAGTCCAATGGCAAAAAGAAGGAGATTCATTAGCTCGTTATTTAGTACGAATCGGCGAAATGAGAGAATCCATAAAAATTATTCAGCAGGCTCTAGAAGGAATTCCTGGAGGACCCTATGAGAATTTAGAAGTCCGACGCTTTGCTAGAGCAAAGAATTCCGAATGGAATGATTTTGAATATAGATTTATTAGTAAAAAACCTTCACCCAATTTTGAATTGTCGAAACAAGAACTTTATGTAAGAGTGGAAGCACCAAAAGGAGAATTAGGAATTTATTTGATAGGAGATAATAGCGTTTTCCCTTGGAGATGGAAAATTCGTCCACCCGGTTTTATTAATTTGCAAATTCTTCCTCAGCTAGTTAAAAGAATGAAATTGGCTGATATCATGACGATATTAGGTAGTATAGATATCATTATGGGAGAAGTTGATCGTTGAAATGATAATTGATACAACAGAAGTACAAACTATCCATTCTTTTTCTACATCGGAATTTTTAAAAGAAATCTACGGACTGATATGGATTGTACCCATTTTGACTCTTATATTGGGAATCACAATAGGAGTACTAGTAATTGTGTGGTTAGAAAGAGAAATATCTGCAGCAATACAACAACGTATTGGGCCTGAATATGCTGGCCCGTTGGGAATTCTTCAAGCTCTAGCAGATGGGACTAAACTACTTTTTAAAGAGGATCTTCTCCCATCTCGAGGAGATATTCGTTTGTTTAGTGTCGGACCGTCTATAGCGGTCATATCAATTCTACTAAGTTATTTAGTAATTCCTTTTGGATATCGTCTTGTTTTAGCTGATCTCAGTATAGGTGTTTTTTTATGGATCGCCATTTCTAGTATTGCTCCTATTGGCCTTCTTATGTCAGGATATGGGTCGAATAATAAATATTCCTTTTCAGGTGGTCTACGAGCTGCTGCTCAATCTATTAGTTATGAAATACCATTAACTCTATGTGTGTTATCAATATCTCTACGTGTGATTCGTTGTAATATGAACTTTTACCTCTCTTCTGGAAATAAAATCGAAATAAAAGAAAAACGAAAGAGGTTCAATGTATTGAATAGAAATTTGCATTTTTCTATTCAGCATTCGGGTTGCTGAGTTAAACCAGATAGTTATATGAGTGAAATAAAACAGCTTATAAGTTTGTAGTAAAGTAAGAAGAAAAAATCTCATTTCCTATGTACAAGAATAAAGTTGAAGTAAACATAAACAGTGTAAACTGTTTACCCCAAGATTGAATTAGTCATCATATCTTGAAGCGGGCACAAACAAAAGATCAACTGTATAGAGTTTCTACTACCTTCTTTTATCGTATGTATTACTATACTAGGGATCAATCAAAAGTCAGTGGGCGGTTAGGAACACCAAGGTACGCAAAGGATTAGTAATGGAGATAATGCAAGGTATCAAAAAAGAGGTATTTATGCATAGAATCATAATATATTAAGGACTTGAAATTGGTAGAAATGATCAAGTAGTACTTCCCTATGATTCCGATCTAGAGTATGCTCCTATTCACTGTTTAAAGAAATAACTATCAAAAACGAATTAATCCTTTAATTTTTTTTAAGCACCCTCCTCTGAGACAGAAGAATAGGAAAACAGAAATGGAATGCAATAATTGAATAAATAATAAAAAAACAATCTTGATTTATTCTTTCTTTCACTCATCCATATTCATACATATGGGATTATTATCATGATTCGTGAACTAATTAAATGCCTAATTCTTTCCATTTATTAATTGATATAATAAGTATTTTATTGAAAGATTAAGTTATTACCCAACAAATAAAAATTTTCATTATAAAGGATGAGATCAATTCAGAAGCTCCCTTTTTTTCTTATTCTAGCAGACAGAATTCCATTGGTCTAATTTAGGACTTTCCAATGTATCTTTATTCTATCTACCCTACCCCCAAACAAAGATGACGATAATAACGAACCAGTCCTTACATTTTTTGTGGCCATAGAGGAGCCGTATGAAGCTGAGGTCTCACGTACGGTTTTGGAATAGCGATGGAAACAGTGATGTTATTATCGACTATGATTATCTAACAGTTCAAGTACAGTTGATATAGTTGAAGCACAGTCAAAATATGGTTTTTGGGGATGGAATCTTTGGCGTCAGCCTATAGGGTTTATTGTTTTTATAATTTCTTCTCTAGCCGAATGTGAGAGATTGCCTTTTGATTTACCAGAAGCAGAGGAGGAATTAGTAGCAGGTTATCAAACCGAATATTCGGGTATAAAATATGGTTTATTTTATCTTGCTTCTTACCTAAATTTATTAGTTTCTTCATTATTTGTAACAGTTCTTTACTTAGGTGGGTGGAATTTATCTATTCCGTACATATCCATTCCTGAGCTTTTCGGAATAAATAAACTAGCAGGCATTTTTGGAATGACAATTGGTATCTTTATTACATTAGCTAAAGCTTATTTGTTTCTCTTCATTTCTATCACAACAAGATGGACTTTACCTAGGATGAGAATGGACCAATTATTAAATCTTGGATGGAAATTTCTTTTACCAATTTCTCTCGGTAATCTGTTATTAACAACTTCTTCCCAACTTATTTCACTATAAATAACAGAATAAGCTAACAACCTTTTAGAGTCCTAACCTCTCTCAAACAAGAGAAAGAAACATCAATTTATTCAGGGATATCTCCAATATGTTCCCTATGGTAACTGGGTTCATGAATTATGGTCAACAAACAATACGAGCTGCAAGGTACATTGGTCAAAGTTTCATAATTACCTTATCCCACACAAATCGTTTACCTGTAACTATTCAATATCCTTATGAAAAATCAATCACATCAGAACGTTTCCGGGGTCGAATCCACTTTGAATTTGATAAATGTATTGCTTGTGAAGTATGTGTTCGTGTATGCCCGATAGATTTACCCGTTGTAGATTGGAGATTTGAAAAAGATATTAAAAAGAAACAATTGCTGAATTATAGTATTGATTTCGGAGTTTGTATTTTTTGTGGTAACTGTGTCGAGTATTGTCCAACAAATTGTTTATCAATGACCGAAGAATATGAACTTTCTACTTATGATCGTCACGAATTGAATTATAATCAAATTGCTTTGGGTCGATTACCAATTTCAATAATTGGAGATTACACAATTCAAACAGTTATAAATTCGACTCAAAGCAAAATAGACAAGGATAAACCTTTTGATTCAAGAACGATTACCAATTACTAAGATTTGGTTTTTATATAAAATAAAGGATCCAAGTTTTTTATTTTAGTTAGTCAGTAATTACAAATAAAAACTAATAACTAGTGATTGCTGAGAATGACTGTTTGATTTAAACTGAGAATCCATTTTTTGTGATTTGATGATTTCGAAAGATACAATTTAAACTATTATTACAAATATTCTTTTCTTTTTTCTTTCGGATAAAATAAAAACCCCGGATTGGCCCTATAATTTTATGTATATCTACATTAATCCATATAAAATGGAATTTAATTATAAATTATAAATGGATCGTATACAATATTCTATACACAAAAAAATCGGGTAACCCCTTTTCCTTTCCTGGACCATTTAGTAAGGTCATGAAATATTTCAAGTTATTTATTTGCTATTTTATATATAATGGATTTACCTGGACCAATACATGATATTCTTGTGGTATTTTTGGGCTTAGTTCTTGTCTTAGGGGGTTTAGGGGTAGTATTACTTACCAATCCAATTTATTCTGCCTTTTCGTTGGGGTTGGTTCTTGTTTGTATATCCTTATTCTATATTTCATCGAACTCCTATTTTGTAGCTGCCGCACAGCTCCTTATTTATGTAGGAGCCATAAATGTCTTGATCATATTTGCTGTAATGTTCATGAATGGTTCAGAATATTCCACTGATTCCGATCTTTGGACCATTGGAGATGGGGGCACTTCCCTAATTTGTATAACTATTCTTTTTTCACTAATTACTACTATCCCAGATACGTCATGGTACGGAATTATTTGGACTACAAGATCAAACCAGATTATTGAACAGGACCTAATAAATAATGTTCAACAAATTGGCATTCATTTATCAACAGATTTTTATCTTCCGTTTGAACTGATTTCTATAATTCTTTTAGTTTCTTTGATAGGTGCAATTACTATGGCTCGGCAATAATAAATACTTTGAATAACGTAAAATTCTTAGAATTCCATTTTTGAATCTAAAAAATAAAATCGCACTTTTTAGTTAAATCTCTCTACCGCCAATATTTTAATTTTGTTGTGTAATTATTAAATTTTAATTAATTGAATCGGTTGACTTGTTTTTCATATTGAAATGAATTGGTATTGATAAGGAGTTAATCAATGATGTTTGAGCATGTACTTTTTTTAAGTGTCTATTTATTTTCTATCGGTATCTATGGATTGATCACAAGTCGAAACATGGTTAGAGCACTTATGTGTCTTGAGCTTATACTAAATTCGGTTAATATAAATCTCGTAACATTTTCTGATATATTTGATAGTCGCCAATTAAAAGGAGATATTTTCTCAATCTTTATTATAGCCATTGCAGCTGCTGAAGCAGCTATTGGACTAGCTATTGTTTCGTCAATCCATCGTAACAGAAAATCAACTCGTATCAATCAATCGAATTTGTTGAATAATTAGTCAGAATCAATTATATATAATAATCATATAAAGAGAAGCACATAATAAAAATCATATTTGAAATACTATATAAATTTCGAATACTCTCGAAATTGAGATAGAAATTTAGATATTTAAATAAATATAGATAACTAAGTTAACTATCTAAAATCAAATAAATAAAAATCAAAGTTAACTAAAATCAAAGTTAACGATATCTAATATATATATATATATATCAAATAATCTAAAAAATCAAATAATATATAAAATGAAAATATATATACTATCTAAAAATTCAATAATTAAGAAATAAATAAATTTATAACTATAAATAAATATAAATTCCAATTTTTTAAATAATTAAAATAGAATATCATATATTTTGATATCATATAATCGTATATATATATATATCTAATAAATTCAATTAATATTAATATATAATAAATAACTTAATATACTTAATAATATACTTAATATATAATAATTTAATATATAATAATTTAATATATAATAATATATTACTATATAATTACTATATATATATATATATATTTTTTTAAGTTCTTGAATTGAATTTATTATATTCATATTGAAATAAATATGAATATTGAAATAAGGATGACCAACTTGTTGACCAATTTAAATTCAATATATGCAACTCGTATGATCATGATTGGTGAAACGCAAATCAAAGTCTCTTGTCCTTTTCTCATAAACAGATTAGATTAAGAAATATATTGATTGTTAAAATTTTTATAAACCACTGCTTCGTCTGGTGTCTACAATATACATATGATTAATATACATATGATTCATTTATTATTAATGAATCAGTTCCTATTAAGTTGAATTTGTAATTGCACCAGATCGAAAATTTTTTATGTTAAAAACGAAAATTTCTAGATTCAATGTCACATTCAGTAAAAATTTATGATACATGTATAGGGTGTACTCAATGTGTACGAGCTTGCCCCACAGATGTATTGGAAATGATACCTTGGGACGGATGTAAAGCCAAGCAAATTGCTTCCGCGCCAAGAACCGAGGACTGTGTAGGTTGTAAGAGATGCGAATCCGCCTGCCCAACAGATTTTTTGAGTGTTCGTGTTTATTTAGGACCTGAAACAACTCGCAGTATGGCCCTATCTTATTGATACGTTATAAAAAACTTATTGATACGTTATAAAAAACTCTACTTGAATCAGTTGATTCCTCTTTACCGACAAAAGCCCGTACTCGATAAAATTGATAATTTCGAGCACGGGCTTTTCTGGTCAAAACGTATCTTGTCTTTATCACGAGTGATTTTCCTTGGTTAACAATACTAGTTGTTTTGCCGATATTTGCGGGTTCCGCAATTTTCTTATTCCCTCATAGAGGGAATAAGATGTTTAGGTGGTATACTATATGTATATGCTTATTAGAACTCCTTCTAACGACTTACGCATTCTGTTATCATTTCCAATTGGATGATCCATTAATCCAATTGAAAGAAGATTATAAATGGATAGATGTTTTTGATTTCCACTGGAGATTGGGAATCGATGGACTTTCCATAGGACCCATTTTACTGACAGGATTTATCACTACTTTAGCAACTTTAGCGGCTTGGCCAATTACTCGAAATTCGCGGTTGTTCCATTTTCTGATGCTAGCAATGTACAGCGGTCAAATAGGATTATTTTCTTCTCGAGATCTTTTACTTTTTTTCATCATGTGGGAGTTCGAATTAATTCCTGTTTACTTACTTTTATCCATGTGGGGAGGAAAAAAACGTCTATACTCGGCTACTAAGTTTATTTTGTACACTGCGGGGGGTTCCATTTTTTTCTTAATAGGTGTTCTAGGTATGGGTTTATATGGTTCCAATGAACCAACATTAGATTTTGAAAGATTAATTAATCAATCATATCCTGTGGCATTAGAAATAATATTTTATTTTGGCTTCCTTATTGCTTATGCTGTCAAATTACCAATTATACCCCTACATACATGGTTACCGGATACCCATGGAGAAGCACATTACAGTACATGTATGCTTTTAGCTGGAATCTTATTAAAAATGGGAGCATATGGATTGATTCGTATCAATATGGAATTATTACCCCATGCTCATTCTCTATTTTCTCCCTGGTTGGTGATAATAGGAACAATACAAATAATCTATGCAGCTTCAACTTCTCTGGGTCAACGCAATTTAAAAAAGAGAATAGCCTATTCCTCTGTATCTCATATGGGTTTCATAATTATAGGAATTAGTTCTATAACCGACATGGGGCTCAATGGAGCCATTTTACAAATGCTCTCTCATGGATTTATTGGTGCTGCACTTTTTTTCTTGGCGGGAACGAGTTGTGATAGAATGCGTCTTGTTTATCTCGAAGAAATGGGCGGTATATCGATCCCAATGCCAAAAATATTTACCATGTTCAGTAGCTTCTCAATGGCTTCGCTTGCATTACCAGGAATGAGTGGTTTTGTTGCAGAATTAGTAGTATTTTTTGGCCTAATTACGAGTCCAAAATATCTTTTAATGCCCAAAATACTAATTACATTTGTAATGGCAATTGGAATGATATTAACTCCTATTTATTTATTATCGATGTTACGTCAGATGTTCTATGGATACAAGTTTTTTAATGTTCCAAACTCGAATTTTTTAGATTCTGGACCACGAGAACTATTTCTTTCAATCTGTATCTTTTTACCCGTAATAGGGATTGGTATTTATCCGGATTTCGTTCTCTCGTTATCAGTTGATAGGGTACAAGCTATCCTATCCTATTATTATCATAGATAGTTTTTCATTAATGAGATAGAAAGTCTTAGAATTCTTTAGTTTTAAAATATTTCAACTAGTTCGCTGTACTGTATAATGAAAACGCAAAATAAAGTGAATACGAATTGTAATTAGATGTATCTCTACTTTTCGAGAACCATTTGAATGATTTCGTGATTCAAATGGTTCTCGAAAAGTCATAAAAAGAACCTTTCCTTATATATGGAACGATGTTTTTATCTTATGTATTCTTCATGTACTTTATTCAATTAGATGTTAATGTGAATGAACCATAACTATGTAGACCTATTCCTAATAAATTGATACCAAAATAGCATATCCAAATTATAAGAAATCCTATAGAAGCCACAAGTGCCGAATTTGTGCCTTTCCAATTTTGATTTGTTCTAGTATGTAAATAAATCGCGAATATGGTCCACGTAATAAATGCCCAAGTTTCCTTGGGGTCCCAATTCCAATAGGACCCCCATGCCTCATTAGCCCATACTGCTCCACAAAGAATACCTATGGTTAAAAAGGTAAATCCTAGACTAATGACACGATAACTCCAATAATCCAAACGTTCAGTTAATTGATATTTGTAATAATTTAGAAATGCAGGAAACGAAGTCTTTTTTAAAACACTTCTTTTTTCATTCAAATATGCAATCTCCCCCCCCAAAAATGACTTAATGAAGAAATTATTGCTTTTACAAAAAATATTGGTGTTTTTTCGAAATGTAATGACTAGAAGAGCGACTGATAATAACGATCCACATAAAAGAGCTGCATAGCTCAATAACATCATACTTACATGCATCATTAACCACTGAGATTGTAGAGCAGGTACTAATATTTCGGATTGATGCATTTCAGTTAAAAGACCCGACGTGGCAAAACCTTGAGTAAAAATGGTACTTGGTGCAGTTATTGTGCTTAAATAATTTTTATGGTTCCGTATTTTTGGAACCATATGAATAATGGAGAAACTACATGAAAGGAAGATAACTGACTCGTATAAATTACTTAACGGAAAATGTCCCGAATAAATCCAACGCGAAACTAATAATCCTGTTATTGAGAAAAAAGTAGCTATCATCCCCCTTTCTGCCGAATCACGTAATCCGAAAATTTCGTGGACTAATAAGGTCATCAAATGAATCGGAATCACTATTAAAATAATAGAAAAAGAAATATGACTTAATATATGTTCAAAAGTCGCAAATATCATAAAATAAAGTTCCATTACAGAATTGGAAATCGGGAATTGAATACATTTTAGGCTCTATTATATCTCTTTTCTTTTAGAGAATGCCGCCACTCGGACTCGAACCGAGATGCTTTAGCACTGCTTCCTAAGAGCAGCGTGTCTACCGATTTCACCATGGCGGCTTACTTGAAATAATAATAGTCAATTCATATTTAATCGTCGAGATTCCAGGATTCCATATAGTTCAGGAAACATTCGAATCGATAAATAAAGAATCATATAAATTCATATTAGAATCTTAACTTTAGTTATTATCGTTGTGAGTTTTTTAACAATAAACTTTCACGTACTATAAACTCAATTCTCAAGAAACAGCTGGAACTAAAAAATTTTTTCCTGTTAAGGTATAAAACTAAGAATTGTAGTTTTTTCTATTTTTTCTTGTTTTTGATGATTTGTTTTTCATTTATCTGGATTTCAGGGACTCAAAAGAAAACAATGGATTGTTCAATGAACAAAATAAAATAACTAGGATTTCATATCTATCACAATTTCCGCACTAAATACAAACAATTTTTTATTTTTCTACAGATTTCCAGACCTTAGTTTAATTTAAAATTTAAAGTACTAATACTCGTCATTGAAGCAGATCATAGAATTTCGAAAATCTAATATATTATAAGTTATAAGATTTACCAAACCAATTAAGTTTTTGCATAGGCATATAAGAAAAAAGTTTGAATCTCTATTGCAATTATACTGTACTTTTCACAATAGAATAAAAAATCTTTTTCTATTGTGAAAAGTACATTGATAGGAAAAAACTACTTAGAACCCAGTATACAAAAACTCTTATTCGATATATCACCGTAGCTCGTTCTAACAAATATTGAGGAATTTTATAGAAAAAAACATATTAGTTAATGGAAATTATTCATCTTTTTTAAGATGAGGTTTTTGGGCTATGTCAATTGACATTATTCTGAGACTTTATTATTTGTTTGTCGCACAAAAAAACTTTTTGAATGCCCAGTGGAAACCGATTTCGCTAAAGAAAAAGCTTTTCCTGCAGCTAAAAATCCTTTTTTCTTCCAAATATTTCTACGAATACGTTTTTTTGACATAGAAGTACGTTTTTTTGGAACTGCCATTCAAAAAAAAGGGTTACTTATGTTTATCGTTGTATGTGAAAGACATGTATTGTTCAAACTAGATCTTAGTTTTAGTTATTATCTATACTTATTCTATGTATGTCGCTAGTATGTCGATAATTTTATTTAAAATAGACTTTTTATTTAATATACATTTTTTTACCTTAACATACAAATAGATAATACAAATATCTTTATGTATACATGTATACATGATATATACGTTACGTGGACATAACACATCACATATCGATATATAATAACATATAGATATATAACTATAATATATACAAAGGAACAAAATCGGAGAAAAGAAAAATAGATTAAGTTTAGCGTGTTATGTCCATAATGAAAATTAGAATTCGAACTAAACGACTAAACTAGTCGTTGATCTGTTAAACAAGACATTCCATTACTTAGGTAACATTAATATTTTTTTATTTCAGTTCTATACGAAGTCAGGAGTATCATAATATTTCCGAGAACGAGAAGTTTTCCTTATAGAATTGGAATCCAATCAATTAATTACATAACAAGTTAGGTAATTATTCCACTCTAAAAAAAATAAATTAGAAAAACGAAATCTTTTTTTGGTCTAACTCTTTTTTCTTACTAGATTTACTAGAGTATATAATATGTTTATAAATTACCCAAATTTAAAAAAATTTTAAAATATAGCACTACATATTCTGTATTTTACTAAAAATTTTTCCTTAGTTAATAAAACCTTTACCTAGTTATTTGGTCAGATTTTTTGTTTTGTTTGACCAACCAATTGTCAATTTTTGAATATTTCAAATAGCAAAGAAAAAAATAAGAATAATTCAGAATTAATTTCTTGATTGATTTTTTTCATATCTTTTTTGGTGATTTATTTTATTATTTTTTTTTCGAAAGAGATAAGAATTGGTGAATCGGAAACAATTATCAATTGTAAGAAAAAAAGTGGCATTTCTTTTCTTATGGAACATACATATCAATATGCATGGATAATACCTTTTCTTCCACTTCCTGTTACTATGTCAATAGGAGTTGGACTTTTACTTATTCCGACAGCAACAAAAAAAATTCGTCGCATGTGGGCTTTTACTAGTATTTTACTCTTAAGTATAGCTATGGTATTTTCGGCCAATTTGTCTATTCAACAAATAAATGGAAGTTTTATATATCAATATATATGGTCTTGGACCATCAATAATGATCTTTCCTTAGAGTTCGGACACTTGATTGATCCACTTACTTCTATTATGTCAATATTAATTACTACAGTTGGAATCTTGGTTCTTATTTATAGTGACAATTATATGTCTCACGATCAAGGATATTTGAGATTTTTTGCTTATATGAGTTTTTTCAATACTTCTATGTTGGGATTGGTTACTAGTTCCAATTTGCTACAAATTTATATTTTTTGGGAACTTGTGGGAATGTGTTCGTATTTATTAATCGGGTTTTGGTTCACACGACCAACTGCAGCAAGTGCTTGTCAAAAAGCTTTTATAACTAATCGTGTAGGGGATTTTGGTTTATTATTAGGAATCTTAGGTTTTTATTGGATAACTGGTAGTTTCGAATTTCGCGATTTGTTCGAAATCACTAATAACTTAATCCATAATAATGGGATCAATTCCTTATTTGCTACTTTATGTGCTTCTTTATTATTTCTTGGTGCAGTTGCAAAATCCGCGCAATTTCCTCTTCACGTATGGTTACCTGATGCCATGGAAGGACCCACTCCTATTTCAGCTCTTATACATGCTGCTACTATGGTAGCAGCAGGCATTTTTCTTGTAGCTCGCCTTCTTCCTCTTTTCATAGCTATACCTTATATAATGAATTTCATTTCTTTAATAGGTGTAATAACACTACTTTTAGGGGCTACTTTAGCTCTTGCTCAAAGAGACATTAAAAGAAGCTTAGCTTATTCTACAATGTCTCAATTGGGTTATATTATGTTAGCTCTAGGTATAGGTTCTTATCGAGCTGCTTTATTCCATTTGATCACTCATGCCTATTCTAAAGCTTTATTGTTTTTGGGATCCGGATCTATTATTCATTCAATGGAACCTATTGTTGGATAT